TATATGTTTTACATCGTCTATGTCAAAATCTTCAATTTGCATAAGATCTTCGTGACTTTTATTCAAAAGGTCTGATAATGTATGTATATTAGACCTTTTGAGGCAATTATAGATCTTAGGAGTCATTTCGGATTGGTCAATAAAAATGTATTTCAATGGGATTTCTTTTTGATTTTTTCTTAATTTAGTCAATCCATCATGAAAAGTAAAAAAGGGTAAAGTAATGTTGTGTTGCGCTTTTTCTAAATTTAAGTTTTCTTCGTCTGCATGGAGAAAAGGAATAAATAAATCAATCAAATTCCGGGAAGCCTCATGAAGTGCTTCTTTAGGAGTTAAACTTCCGTTTGTCCATATTTCCAGAAAAAGTATCTCTTGCTTTTCATTCCAATTTCCATAAGAATGAACGCTATGATTTGCATTTCGAACCGGCATGAATACAGCATCTAAAGGAAAACTTCCGTCTTGAAAGTTTTTTGTCGGTTTTATACGATAGCCACGATCTCTCTCGATTTGTAATTGAATATGCAAATCAATTGGTTCTGTTAGGCTAGCGATATGCTGTGTATTATCAATGATTTCCACAAAAGGCGGTACGATGATGTCTTGAGCAGTTACATATCCAGGACCCTTAACACAAATAGACGCGTCACAAGTTCCATACAAATTGCTTCTCAATACAATTTCTTTCAAATTCATTAAAATTTCATGTATTGATTCTTGAATACCTGCTATAGTAGAAAATTCGTGTGATATTTTGTCAGATTTTGCACGTGTAATACAGGTTCCTTCTATTTCTCCAAGTAAAGCTCTTCGAATCGCAATGCCTATCGTATCAGATTGGCCTTTCATAAGTGGAGACATAATAAAGCGTCCGTAATAAAGACGCTTATTGTCCTTTCTTGATTCAACACATTTCCACTGCAGTGTCCGAGTAGATATTGTTACTTTCTCTCGAACCATAATAATATTGTTATTGTGAATTCGTTGAATTATTTATTTCTCTTGAAATCTCTTCATTATTTATTTATTTTTTACACACGCCTTTTTTTAGGGGGTCTGCATCCATTATGTGGCATAGGGGTTACATCCCGGACGAAAGTTAATAGTATACCACTTCTTCGAATAGCTCTTAATGCTGCATCTCGTCCGAGACCAGGACCTTTTATCATGACTTCAGCTCGTTGCATGCCTCGATCCACTACTGTCCGAATAGCATGTCCTGCTGTGGTTTGAGCAGCAAAAGGCGTTCCTCTTCTTGTGCCTTTGAAGCCACAAGTCCCAGCAGAGGACCAAGAAATTACTCGTCCCCGTACATCTGTAATGGTCACAATAGTATTGTTGAAACTTGCTTGAACATGAATAACTCCTTTTGGTATTTTACGTCCATTCTTACGTGAACCAATGCGTCCAGTTCTGCGTGAACCAACTCGTCGTAAAGGTTTTGCCATATTTTATCATCTCATAAATATAAGTCAGCGTTCTATGGACATATCCATTTTATGTCAAAATCGATCTTTTCTTTTTTTTCCATCGGATCCCTTTAGAGTGTTCTCGCTTAGAAAGATTATCCTTGCCTTTGTTTATGTCTTGGGTTGAAGCAAATTACTATAATTCGTCCGCGTCTACGTATCAGTCGACATTTTTCGCAAATTTTACGAACAGAAGCTCTTATTTTCATATTTATTATCCCTTAATTTTTGAATATACATACTTTTTTTTGAAGAAACTAAGTTTCTTTAAATTTTGAAATCTTAAATTCTATTCCTAGTAAAGGCGAAAGGACTTTTATGGTATTCGAAACCTCTTCTTTTCTCTTCTTTTTTTTAACAAAAAAAGAAGAGGTCTGGATCGAATTCGGATACCAAAAAGATTACCATATATAACACAAGATTTCTCCACCAATTCTTTCGAGTCGAGCTTCCCGGTCTGTCATTATACCTCGAGAAGTAGAAAGAATTACAACGCCCATCCCACCAAAAATTCTAGGAATTTTTTGATAGTTAGAATAGATTCGTAGCCCCGGCCGGCTGATCCGTTTTAAATTTAGACTAGTTCTATATGGTACTTGCTTCTTCCTTCTATGGCGTAGGGTTAAAACCAAAAATTTTTTGTTGCCTTCCTGATGTTTCCGTACATTTTCAATAAAACCCTCTCTTAAGAGTATTTTAATAATGTTTTCGGTAATGTTAGTAGCTGCTATTCGAACGGTTCCTTTTCTATTCATGTCAGCATTTCGTATAGAGGTTATTATCTCAGCAATAGGATCCCTACCCATGATAAACTAAAATTTTTATTTTTATCTAGTTTTGATATAATCAACATACTCTTGTTTTTTGTTTTTGTTAATTAATTAGTTAATCTCTCAATTTTCATTTTCTTATTATTTATTTAATTAAAGGTATATCCGTAAAACACAATTTAATAATTAATTTGCTTAATTCTAAAAACACAATTTAATAATTAATTTGCTTAATTCTATTTCGTCTTTATTCAACTAATTCAAATACTATAACTAAAATACTAAATACTATAACTATCTCATGGTCTCCTCTTAATCTGAAATTTTTTATCTTATAAGACCTCAGGTGCTAATGAAACTATTTTAGTAAAATTTAACTGTCTCAATTCTCGGGCAATTGCACCAAAAATTCGAGTTCCTTTTGGATTTCCCTCTTGATCAATGACAACTGCAGCATTGTCATCATATCGTATTATTATACCGTTATTACGTTTAAGTTCTTTAGAAGTACGTACAATTACAGCTCTGATTACTTCTGATCTTTCTAGAGGCGAATTGGGTGTTGCTTCCTTGATCACAGCAACAATAATATCACCGATATGAGCATATCGTCGATTACTAGTTCCTATGATGCGAATACACATCAATTCTCGGGCTCCGCTGTTATCTGCTACATTCAAATGGGTCTGAGATTGGATCATATCATTTTTTTTTATTGTTAGTTAAATGCAAAGGAAAAAAAGATATATTATTTGTCCAAAACAAAAAAAGAAACTTCAACAAAAAAAGAAACTTCCACTCCTTTTTAGTATACAAAAGGTCTTTTTCCTTTGGTTCTATATTTCTATTTTGAAATTAGGAATTGAGTTCGTATAGGCATTTTGGATGCTGCTATTGAAATAGACTTTCTTGCTATATTTTCTGCTACGCCCCCCATTTCATAAAGTATTCTACCTGGTTTAACCACAGCTACCCAATATTCCGGAGATCCTTTCCCTGAACCCATCCGTGTTTCCGTAGGTCTTAAAGTAACGGGTTTGTCGGGAAATATACGTACCCATATTTTTCCACCGCGGCGTGCATTTCGGGTCATTGCTCGTCGCCCCGCTTCTATTTGTCTAGATGTAATCCAAGCGGGTTCAAGTGCTTGAAGAGCATATCTTCCAAAACAAATATTATTTCCTCGAAAAGCTATTCCTTTCATTCTTCCTCTATGTTGTTTACGGAATCGGGTTCTTTTTGGGTTATAGTTGATGGTTCTTTCTCAATTCCATCTCTACTACAGAACCGGACATGAGAATTTCTTCTCATCCAGCTCCTCGCGAACGAAATGATTAAAAAAATATACATGTCTTTTACGAATACGAAAAACAAAAAAATAATATATTAAATCATTGTATTCTTTTCAATTTCAATTTTTACTTAATTTATTTAAATTTATTTATTTTTTTAATCTATTTCTTACTGATTAGATCTATTTATTTTTTTAATCTATTTTTTATTGATTAGATCTATTTATTAGTATTAGAATCTTAGATTATTAGAATAGGATTTTAGTAGAATAGAAATTTGTATCTATTTGTATATATTACAATCTATATTCTATTTTCTAGTTCTAATAGTTATAGATCGAATAGTTCTAGATAGAAATCGAAAAAATTGTCTATAATTACTGTCTATAATATAACTAGAATAATTTTTTCGATTTTTTTTTTGATAATCTTGTTTTTGTTATTTGTTATAAGTTTGTAACAAATTCTTTTAGATATTCTAATTAGGATATCAGATTCATCAAATTTAGCAATTAAAAAGAATAAAAAAAATCTTCGCGGGCGAATATTTGCTCTTGCTTATTTAGTCTTTCAATAGTTATTTTATTTGGACAGGTAACCCATGATCTCTCATAATAAAATAAAACATAATAAAATAAAAAGATTGTCTTCGGGTTCCTTTCGCTATCCTCCCAATAAATCATTAAGATTTGGTTTCATTAAAATCTTATGTATTTACAGGTTCCATCGTTCCCATCACTTCTCCAGTAATGTTTAGGTCTTAATTTTCCAATGGAGCCTTTAATAAAAATAAAATTAAAAATAAAATTAATAAAAATAAAATTAATAAAATTTGTTCTTAAGTCAATCTTCTCAGTCTGAATTGACTCAAGGCTCTTGATTTTTTGTTTTATCAACGGAGTAGTTTAATTTTAAAATTTTAAATCAAGTGGTATTGATGCTTTACTACATTAGCTTTTCTGTGATGACTTATCGACCTTACATATTGGAATTCTCTATCATTGATATTCTTTTTCTTTCTTTCAACCTTCCACTTATCTGCTCCGCATAATTTTCCATTTTGATTTCTAAATTATAATCAGATTCGTTTTCTTTTGTTTGTGCAAAAAGTATTTTAATTGCTACAATTATATGACCAATATATCATATCTTGACTCTTTTTTTATATCCAGATAATGCAAAGTGATGAGTTGGTTATTAGTTTGTATACTTAATTAGTTCATACTCTGGTCAGTCCTTTTTTTTTATCCGGACTCTAAAAAACCAACGAGTCACACACTAAGCATAGCAATTATATCAATAAATTTTTTTATTTATTTTATTTCATTTTATTCAACCCTATAGAAATAGAATTAGACGAATTAGAAATAAACGTATATAGTTAAATTATTAATATTAAATTAATTATATTATAATTATATTATATAGTGTGAAATGAAATTCGAAATTATTAAATTTGAAATTCTTAA